CGAGCATGAAGAGATTAACGATACTTCTTTATCTTTTGAGTTGTTCTGCCGGATCGGTCGCTCAAGACCTTTGGTCTCTACCCAGACTCGATGAAAATAATGGGATCCCTTCTGATCGACTCGTTGAGAATGATTCGGATCTAGTTCATGGCCTATTAGAAGTAGAAGGTGCTCTGGTGGGATCTTCATTGCTTCTTCGGCCCGAACCGAGGAATCCCTTAGATATGCTGCAAAGCGGATCTTGTTCTATCCTTGATCAGAGCTTTCTCTATCAAATGGGGGAGGGAGAGGAAGTATCCCTTGACTCGCAACAGCTAGAGGAGGAGTTATCCAATCACATAGTTTGGGCTCCTAGAATATGGCACCCTTGTGTCTTTCTATTTGATTGGATCGAAAGGCCCAATTCATTGGGATTTCCCTTTTGGGCCGGGTCATTTCGGGGCAAGCGGATCATTTCTAATGAAGAGGATGAGCTTCAAGAGAATGAAGAGGATAAGCTTCAAGAGAATGAAGAGGATAAGCTTCAAGAGAATGAAAAGGATGAGTTTCAAGAGATTGAAGAGGATGATGAAGAGGATGAGCTTCAAGAGAATGAAGAGGATGAGCTTCAAGAGAATGAAGAGTATGAGTATCAAGAGATTGGAGAGGATGAGTTTCAAGAGAATGAAGAGGATGAGTACCAGACACGAGATAGATCTTCCAAAGAACAACCCCTTTTTCGAATAAGCCAATTCATTTGGTACCCTGGAGATCCACTCTTTTTCCTATTCAAAGATCAGCTCCCTGGCTCTGTGTTTTCACATCGAGAATTAGTTGCAGATGAAGGTGAAGAGATGGCAAAGGGGCTTTTTATTGTTAATCCTAATCCTATTAGACCTATGTCTAAACGTTTGTTTAGCAAGAATCCGCAAGAACAAAAATTCGAATTCTTGATTAATCGTCAGAGATGGCTTAGAACCAATAGTTCATTATCTAATAGATCTTATGGATCTTTCCGTTCGAATACTCTATCCGAGAGTTATCAGTATTTATCAAATCTGTTCCTATCTAACGGAACGCTATTGGATCAAATGACAAAGAAATTGTTTAGAAAAAGATGGATTTTCCCGGATGAAATGCAAATTGGATTCATGTAACGGGAGAAAGATTTCCCATTCCTTAGCCGGAAAGATATGTGGCCATGAAAGAGGGATTAAGTGGATGGGTGGTAGAGTCGTGGAAACGCTTGTTTCTTCCATATTTTGGACCTTAGCTCCATGGAACAATATGTTACTGCTGAAACACGGAAGGATTGAAATCGTAGATCAAAACACTATGTATGGATGGTATGAACTGCCTAAACAAGAATTCTTGAACAGCGAACAACCAGTTCAGATATTCACGACCAAGAAGTACTGGATTCTCTTCTCTTTCGGATAGGCCCTGAAAGGAGAAGGAAGGCTGGAATGCCAACAGGCGTCTATTATTGAATTCACCCGACCCGATAGTACCCATTTTGGGAACGTCCAGTGCCAAAGTCACTGAATGGGTAAGTCGCCAATCCCTGGACTATGTTATCTGCTGGGTTACGGGCGGGCATTTTACCAGAGGTTTCTAATCTATGATTCCTATTGAAACATATACTCGGGGGGCAACAGAGGGGTAAATCCGCTGGCAAAGCAAAGACAGCTTGAGACTCTCCTTTGGTTGGTGCTTTCTGTGCTATCCTCGATCCTTCTTTCGCTACTGAACTATCTGGGGCAAGGAAAGCTTCTTCTTTAGAGGCGGGAAGGTCAAAGTCAAACTCTTTCGTTCCAGTGAAAAGGCAAGCTAGGTCTTTGGCATGTCTTAATGCCTTTGACCGGGCCTGCAGCAAAAACGAAAAATTCAATAAGAGAAGAAAGGGTTTCGGCATAAGCTCACACGGCATAGGGTTCAAAGGGCTTTTCTTTCGCCCCTACTCATAAACTCAGAGGTCGGATTTCCACTTCTTTCGGACACTTTCGGTAAGTGTTCAGCTATGGGAAGGAGATGGGAAGGTTGAAGCTCATAGGCAGTAACCTAAATCCTAAGAAGCTCCAATCATGCTAATATGCTTAACACATGCAAATCAAACGAAGTTTTCTCGGAAACAATTTGCAATTTCGTAAGTAAGTCGATGAACGTTTTCCCATTCTTTCCGTTGGTCAACAACCAACAAAAGTTCTCTATAGTTCTTTCTCAAAAAAAATCTTTTAGATTGATTCCTTTCGTGCGTTCTTCTGATCTAGCCGTAGTGACTCTCTATCCGTTGTGGGAGTGAGTGTTTAGGCGGGGCCTAAGAATGAATGATTTACGCGCTCCTTCGTTCATGGCACGGAGTGAGATGTCTATGTGCCCACCGTTTACTCCTGTTTACTACCTATTGCTACTGCCTTATACCCGTCACATGCTTTCCTTCAAACTAACTATATTTCATTCAAATTGTCACTTCCTAGCCTTAAAAGAAAGCCGATTATCGATCCTTTTTCCAGGTATACTTTTGACCTATGAGCTAGTTTGAATAAGTCTTTTTACTAATGAAAGATAGGTCACTTATTTCAAAGGTTTGGAACCCTTACTCCATACCATAGGCAACTCGAAAACTATCCCTAGTGAACTGGTAACAAAATGAAAGAAGAACTGGGAATGGTGCTTGCTAGGAATGAAGCAAAGCCGGGAAGATATATTTACAAAAAATGATTTGTGGACGGATGGCCAATAGCCAATGCCGTTGACCGGGAAGGAGAACATATGACCGGACAGGGCACCACATACCTGGAATCAAGGGATAGGCACATAGCTGGAATGGTAGACAGGGAAAGAAAGGTACGCTATAAAGGAAATTCTGTAAGCGGATGCTCATGATAAAAAACAAGGACAAATGCCCAGCCAGAAGGAAGGCTATAATTAAACAAGCGACGGGATGCCACTAAACAAGCTAACTAAGCTAATACCAGCTCTTTTCTTGCTCCTCCATAGAAGTTCTTGGAATGCCTCTTTGTCACAGAAAGAGAGGCCTACACGAGAGGAGGATTTATTCAATAAAAGAAAAGCCTATATCTGCCGACCCTACTTCACTTCCTTATAGTGCCTTGCCTACTTTCTTTGAAAAACGCTTAATTCTAAGGCGTAAAAGAAAGCTTATTAGAGTATTGAATGGACCTCTAGTACCTGATTTATCTGATGGCTTTAACAGGCTTTCTTACTATCGAAAAAGAAACATACAGACGACAAACTAAAGGAATGGACAGACAAGGGACAGACTGAGCTAGACTACCAGGAATGGGGACTAAGCAAACATTAAAAAAAAAAGGAATTGGTAATCGCACATATGAGACTTCTTGCTTAACATAAGGCTTGCTGCTACCTTCCCTTCCTGATATGCTTAAGACAGTCAGACAGTCATGCCAGCTTTCTTCTTAAACTTTTCACCAGACCTCAAATTGTACTTCGAGCCATCTCTGCTTTGCCCGCTACTAGACCCGTCCCTATTCTCTTGAGAAAAAAATGCACCCTCTGATATATTCTTTGAAGGAGACTCATTCTGCTTATCAGAACCAGCCTCTATAACGACTCCAACCCCTTCTGCACCACTACATCGGAATGCTTATCTCCTTCCTTTATATTTAAGTATAAACATCTTGCATATCAGATAGTTCTACAGCCGAAGTAGCTCCTCCAGCCTTCTCCACAAAGCTCTCCTCAACAACCATGTCTGAAATATTATTCTAGTCAGGATTTTGATATTCGGTCAAAGCATCTACAAGCTGAGTATGCTCCATAGGGATTGTCGAGGACAAGCCATAAAAGTTCGACAAAGCATATACCATGTTACCTCTATGATCCCTGAGAATACAACCTCCACCAGCCGGACCTGGGTTGCCTTCGGAGGCGCCGTCAGAATTCAACTTGATGGAATTTGCTGGAGGTTTCAGCCATTTAACAATTATTTTATTTCCTTTGCTAATAGCATTTCGGTTGAATGTTGAGGCAACTGAGAACAATTTCCTCCGCATGGGTAGCTTCTTTAAAAAATGATAAAAACGAGTCTTTTCTTTCTCATTTATCAAGAGATCAACTCGAGGTATGGCTTTTTGCTTGTCTATGTGGATAACCTAGTGTTTACTGGAAATGCGATTCAGAGTCTCGAGGAATTTTCAACAAGAAGGATTGGAGACCTAACCTAGGGACCAGCTCCAATGCTGCAGTCTAGCAGTGCACCCGGCGATCTTCAAGAGAATGAAGAGGATGAGTACCAGACACGAGATAGATCTTCCAAAGAACAACCCCTTTTTCGAATAAGCCAATTCATTTGGTACCCTGGAGATCCACTCTTTTTCCTATTCAAAGATCAGCTCCCTGGCTCTGTGTTTTCACATCGAGAATTAGTTGCAGATGAAGGTGAAGAGATGGCAAAGGGGCTTTTTATTGTTAATCCTAATCCTATTAGACCTATGTCTAAACGTTTGTTTAGCAAGAATCCGCAAGAACAAAAATTCGAATTCTTGATTAATCGTCAGAGATGGCTTAGAACCAATAGTTCATTATCTAATAGATCTTATGGATCTTTCCGTTCGAATACTCTATCCGAGAGTTATCAGTATAAGATATGGTCATAAAATGGCGATAGGTGAGATACTTTTGCATTTGCATGATGGTGAGCAAGACATAGTTCTGAACGATTAATTGCTATATGGCAGAGAGGCAGGCTAAGTTAAATAAAATAATATACAGGTAGTAGGTAAGGGCTAGATCGAAGCGATTGCTTTCAAGAGTGAAACTACGAGCTAATACGTTTTCGGTGCCATGGAGCTAGACCAGTGTCTCAAAGGCACCATACCGGGTAAGACATGTAGCGTTGTAACTGATTGTGTTATCACTTTCGACGATTGAACTGCACTTATATATATATAATAGGAGTAGCAGGCACTGTTCTTGACGAAGAGCCAATACCAATATAATAGTGTTTATTAGTATCGAATAGAAAGAAAAATGGGGCG